TCGATCAAGTAAGGGAAATTCAATGGAATTCATACTCAATGTTATTATTATTTTTACTTTTTTCTTTCTTTTTATTATCTGAATATTCAGGAACTTAAGACCATTCCAATGCTCCTTTTCGCCATGCATAAACTGAACCAACAATTAGGATAAGCACGAAAATTAAAGCTTCTATGAATACGGGTACCCCCAATACATCGAAACTCATTGCCCATGGATAAAGAAAAACCGTTTCAACATCAAAAACAACAAAAACTAGAGCAAACATATAATAACGGATTCGAAATTGTAACCAAGCATCGCCCATTGGTTCTATACCCGATTCATAACTAGAAAGTTTTTCTGGACCCTTTCTAATCGGGGCTAAAACTCCAGAAATTAGAAATGCCAAAATAGGAATAGCACTTGATATTATTAGAAATGCCCAGAAAATATCATATTCGTAAAGCAGAAACATAGACGAACTCCTATGAATGTGAAAAATAGACCGGATTAGTCGATTCGGCCTGGAATTCATTGTCAAGTCATCCGCAACTGTTTGTTTAGTCAAAACAACAATTCAGTTTGATCGAATCGTCTAGTTTCGTTTGTTTGCTGTGTTTACATGTTGCGTTTTAAGATTTATTGATTGGAATTAATCCTATTTACATTACACTTATTTCGATTTAATTTCGAATTTCATTTCGATATAGTACTAATTTGTATAGTAATAGTATAAATATATATTTATAATTTATACTATAACTATATAGTATAATACTATACAAATCCAAAACAAGTAAAACTTTTGCGTTTTCACTTCATTTCGTATTTTTCTAAATAAAATAAATAAAAGGAATTCTAATATCTAACTAATATCTAATATGTATTAGAAATAAAAAAACCTTCAAATTCGAAATTCTATTTATTTATTCTATTCTATTTATTCTATTATATATAGAATAAATTTTTTATTTTATATCTATATTTTATTTTTTTATTTTATATCTATATATTATATATTTCTATATATTATTTATATATATGTTTTATATGTTTATATATATTTAAGTTTATATATATTTAATATATATTATTTGATATATATTTATGAGATTCTGTATGAAATTATGTTTATGAAAAGATCTTTGTTTTTCAAACTCTGACGTGTCAACAAATGCATACACTACAATAAGGCGTTCCTAGATCCGTGCGACTCAATATTAGATTCGATTTGAGTTGAATTAGGTTGGTTTTTTTTCTTTTTTTTTACCGGATTCGTGTCATAATTTTGACTCCAAGGATTCACCAAAATTTGGGGGTATACCGAAGAAGTCTCACTAACTCTTTGATTACGGACAGTAAAAGAAAGAGGAAAATTCAATTTATATAGAATCAATATAAAATCAATCTACCCACGAGGATTAATTAAGAAAAGAAAATGGGGTTTTGTTTATTTCATTCTTATCCAAGAAAAAAAAGAGCGATTGGATCCATTGAAATGCGCTTTTGTTTTCAGTTTTATACTCTGAGCGATCTCCCTGTGAGCGAGCTTATGGGAATGATTTTAACCAAGCAACTGGAAGCGACCAGTTCCAATCAACAAAGAATACAATAATTAGGAAAAAAACTATACAACTTTTTTTATTTGTATTTGGATATTCTTTATTGTTTTAGTTTGCTTTAGTTTTAAGAATATTATTTTCATTTCATTTTTATTAATTTAATGAATATTAAAAATGAATAAAATATAAAATATAGGGCTATACGGACTCGAACCGTAGACCTTCTCGGTAAAACAGATCGAACTGATTATTATCAAAATGATTCGACCTATTTCAAAGACCCAACATGCATTTTTTTGCATTGGGCTCTTTCATTAACTGATAGAAATATCAGCTAGTCTACCATATTTTTTTTCTAAGAGAAAAAAAAAAAAGAAGATGGTTCCATGTGCTCTGATTCATTACTGATACAGGAGCACTACCAAAGTGTTTCAAAGAAGGGAAGGGTTATCTTGACGTAGGTCTGCTTCTGGCCTAGATCAACCTAAGTTAAATGGAGTCTCTATCATCCTGATTAAAAAATCAAACATGAAACTTCATACACCTTAAGATTCATAGGACGAAAAGAGAATTTTTGAGGTCCTTATACTCATTATGCCTAGCATTGAATAGACTGGACCCTATCAATATCTCAAATCAATGATGGGTTCGATTCGGATCCTGCCTAAACGGCACCCGAATCGGACCGAACCATTTGTCAGGCTATTGTTCTCTTGTTTTGTTCCTTCAAAGTAATGGAGTAAGACATCGATTTCTCAAAAGGATCAATTCTTTTGATTGCATGATAGACTCCCCTGAAAAACATTGGCGCGCGTGTAAACGAGGTGCTCTACCTAACTGAGCTATAGCCCTTGTGTTTGTGATACATATTTTATCATATTATGTAGATAATTTCTTGTCAAGATGAATATTACATGATCCAACATCATAATCATACCTTTTTGGTCGGTTTGATT